AACCTACAAATTGATTAGTTATCCAGTCAGCATAATCAAAATATTATATTTGTTTTGTAGAAATGACAAAAAGGATCCTTTGCTCTGATGTTTCAAACCACTCTATTCTTTTGTTTCTTAATGATGTTTGTGAACAATTGAATCTAGCGGTTGATTCATAGTTCCTGCCCTTCCCCCAAAATATTAACAGGAAGCAAGAAGAAAGAACGAATCAATCGATTTTATCTATAATCCAATATAATAATTATATTGATTTCTAGGGATGAGACATCCTGCAAATCATTTCTAGACTAAACTAATAGAACCTTAATCAAAACTACTCTAAAAATAAAATAAAAACTCTGATCATATATCTGATCATATAATAAATAAAGATTTGGATATTCGTAAAAAAGAATCCGCCTTTCAACCGGAACAGTCTCTTTTCTTTTGTTTGAATAATTTCTCTAAGTTAGAAGTTTAACTTATATTGAATAAGTGAAGAATATTAAATAAGTGAATAAATTCTATTTGCTCAATAACTTATTCACCCATAATCCTTTTTTTCCCTTTGTTTGTCCACTACTTCTTATGAATCTAAACAAAGGAGTTCCGATAGACCTGGAAAAGAAGGAAAGGAATAATAATCTTTGATGAACAGGAAAAAAAATAATTATTATTTTGATACAAGACGACACAAGAAAAAGGGTGAAAATTCCTTTTTCTTGTGTCGTCTTGTGTCGAATAGAAGATTAGGAAGACTAGTAATCCTTCCTAAAAGTATTTGTTCCTTTCATTTTTCCCATCCTTGCCTTGTATTCTCTTCTTTTGTATTTGTTTGTATGCCTAGTGTTTATTACTAAAATGGAATACAAGTAATTAATTCCAGGCGTGCTGCAAAACAAAAAGAGTATAAACAAAGCAAGCAAAAGGATTTACAGAATTTTTTGATCATACATAATTGTATCGATGGACAAAAAATCGGCACTTTTTACCAACTTTATGTTAAGGAATCTGTGGACCTAAAAATTCATTTCGTACAATTGCACTTTTTCAAACTGTTTCTTTTTAAGAACCAAAAAAACTTGTGCCAAAATAACAGATGCGAAGAAGAACAAAAGGCCTTGGACGCGTAATGGATCTTGAAGCACTATTTCTGCATCTCCCTGACCAAACCCTCCTACATTGGGATTGCTTGTTAATGGTTGATCAAGCTTGATGGATTCACCCTCTGAAACAAGAAGTTCTGGCCCTGGAGGTATAATATCAACCACTTGACGTCCATCCGATGCATCAACTATGGTTATTTCATATCCTCCCTTTTCTTTACGTACTATTTTGCTTACTATACCTGCTGATGTAGCATTATAGACTGTATTGTTACTCTTGCTACCATCAGGATAAATCTGACCCCTTCCTCTGTTCCCACCCACATATATGGGATATTTTAAGAAGTGAACGTCTTTCTTCGTAGCAGGGTCGGGGGAAAGAATGGGAAAGACGATTTCACTATATTTCTGACCCGGAACAGGACCTATCACAAGAATATTTTTTTTATTGGGACGATAACTCTGAAAAGACGGATTTCCTATCTTTTCTTTCAACTCAGGAGAAATACGATCGGGGGGGGCTAATTCGAATCCCTCGGGTAAAATAAGAACAGCACCCACATTCAAACCCCCTTTTTTACCATTAGCAAGAACTTGTTTCAGTTGCATATCATAAGGAATTCGAACAACTGCTTCAAATACAGTATCAGGAAGCACAGCTTGCGGAACTTCAATATCCACGGGCTTATTAGCTAAATGGCAATTAGCACATACAATTCGTCCAGTTGCTTCTCGTGGGTTTTCATAACCCTGCTGCGCAAAAATGGGATATGCATTTGAAATGTATGTTCGAGTTATTACATATATCATGATCGATACAGAAATGGATCGAGTCATCTGTTCCTTTACCCCCAAAAAAGTATTTCTATTTTGCATGTCCAATCATAGATCTCGGAATTTCTACAATAAATTAGATAGGGAACTTTACTAGTTCCCTATGCACGAGTCTGTCATTGTACTGGAATAGTTGTACTGGAATATAGGACGAATACCTTGAACCGGTAGAAATAAAATATAAAGAATTAAGTAAGATTCAAAATGCTTTCTTTATAAAGGAAGAAAGATTCTGATTTATTTGATTGATATCAGTAGATCAAATGAGTTCTTCATTCATTCATTGAATGATAAATGACTACAAGCGAAGGAGATACACGATTTAAATAATGGAAAATCCAATATTTCACAATTGTATCTAGAATAACTGGAAAAGTGGAAACAAGACCAGATATTATTTGATCGTTATGAGCCAATCCAAAATCGTTGTAGAACGAACCAATTATTAGTTCCCACCCATGAGTCGAGTGAAATCCAATCCATAAATCAGTAACTAAAAGAATCGAAAAAGCTTTTATTGTGTCACTTAAGTTATAGAGGAATTCCTGAACCCAAGAATTAAGAATGACAAGTTCCTCATTACCCAAAATAAAATAACCACTTAGAATAGCGAAAGAGATTATATTTGTCGAGAAATGCAAAATGATATGGAGATGATATTCATTGTGTGTTTTGACCAATTGTATTGTTTCCTTGTGTATTCCTATACGAAGTTTTTGTATATGTGTCTCCGGGTACTCCTTTATCATTTCGTCCAACAGAAAGAGGTCTTCTAATTCTATGAATCTTTCTAGAACGTTTTTCTCTTGAATATCATTCAAGAGAGTTTCGGATTGCCAGGTATTCCACCAATTAGTAACCCAGAGTTCCAGACATTTATTAAATGAGAGAGAGACCCACCAGGGCAAAAATACTATAGATACAAGATATGGGAAAGAAGGCAATGCTTTCTTTTTTTTCATTTGTTATCTGTGAATTGAATTGTTAATGAACCTGCTTCATTCGTTGACTCTATATGATATTTCTCTGAAGCACGAGTTCTATAACAAAATAGTGAACCTATGAGTCTATTCATTCCAATTTTTGTGTAAAAATTGAGTTTAGTTCTTGGATCTAGAAGGAATATAGAAATGGGATAAGGGTCCGTCCTTTTCGGATAAAAATGAAAAATCAATATTATTCCCAGATATCTCAATTGGGCAAATTCGAAGCAATTTCATCTTCATTTGTTCCTTTCTATGAATACTCGAAAACCCACTTAAAATAACGAATCGGATTTCGAAACGAAAACCCCCCTCAGTTAATTATTTCGAAATGTTTCACCGTCTAGCCACAACCAAGGAAAAAAAAAAGGGTATCATCAAGATTTTGGGCCTAAAAAGATGAGATGAATTCCGTATTACGAAATACATGTTCGTATATATTTGATCAATCCCTACTTATTAGATTAGCCTTTTTTCTAGTATAAATTTTCTAGTAGAAAAGAATTGAGTTGGGATCCATACGCATACGAAATACTTTTGGTATACAAATGGTATACAAAAATTTCTTCTTTTCTGAATTCTAGTTTTTCTGAATTATAGTATAGTTTATTATAGTTATTCCATATACACCCTCCTGCTTTTTTGTTTTATTCTATGGGATGGGAGTCCCCACGACAAAGGAAGGAGGAAATAGAATAATCTAACATGTTTTGTTCGAATGAACATTCCAAAAAGACTTCCATTGTATTAAAAAAGGAATTAGCAAGTTCCTTCCCCCATGCCGAGAAAACATTTAATTTATTCTTTATTGTGTTCAATTCATTTCAAAATACTTCAATTGGTACGCGCAAGAAATAGGCCAATTCGGCAGCTTTTTGTTCAATTTCTCGTGGAGTAAAATTCTCATCAGTACGGGTCAAGGGAATGGCCCCTTGACCTCTGATTTCCATATAAAGGACACGACGAGGATAAAGACCCTCTTTAACCTCAATTCTGATTGATTGGATATCTCTCATAAGGAAGCGAAGGAAGATGCGACGATTTATTCCAGGGAATCCCCAACGAAAAATGCACACAATTCCTTCTTTTATATCGAATCGGTCATAACCACTACCTACATTCCACAAAATTGTGGACCACAAATAGGAGCTAACGAATAGACCAGCGATCCCGTAAAAAGACATCACGATTCCTTGTGGAAAAAAAAGAATTTGCTGAGATGGAAATACGGATATCAGATTCCTACCAAGATAACTGGAAGTTCCAACCGCTAAGAATCCTAGTGAACCTAAAAAAAGGATACAGGCCCAGCAAAAATTACTTGTTTTTCGAGACCCCCTTATAAGTTCTATCCATATATGTTCTGATCGCCAATTCATACTATACTAGATCCAGTTGCATTCGATTGGAATTGAGAGAATAACCCAAATTTGACTTTACCTTTCTTGATCCCGAAGTAACTTTCATCAACTAGCACTATTCTGATGTGGAGTAATTGGTTAGATACATTGACTTTCTATTAAAAATATTTACTGATCCGTTCCGTTTTTAACCAGCTATACCCTGCATATATATACATGCATTTATGCGGATATCATGTATCCGCATGCATAACAGTTCTTTCATTTGTGTGTGGAAAGAACCACCTATCGTACCATATTGCACTAACTAAATATCTGTATTATGATACAGTGTTGAAATAAATTGATAAGATTTGGTCCCATTGGATCTAGACAATCTTATTTTTTTGGACATGAAGAGATAAAGAAGCCATTGCAATTGCCGGAAATACTAGGGCCACTAAAGGCACAAAAATAGAGGGTAAGTTGAGATCTGTCATAGAATGGGTGCCTCGATTTCATATTTGTATCTATATATTTGTATCTATTAGAAAGATATCTTATGATATGATAAGTATATCTATTATAAGTAATATTAAGTAATATTGACTATTGTATTTTATATAATATTATACTACTAAGTATATATAAACAATTAAGTAAATATAAAAATAATATTTGAATTTAATATTCAAATATTAATAAAATCCAAAAAAAGGAAGGATAGATAATAAGTACAAAAATGTAGAACTAAATTAAGTGTACCTATTCATCTTTCTACACGAATATAGATAGGATAATCTTCTTTTACTTTATTATTCTTCTTCTCCGATCCTTATGTTCTTTCTATCTTTCTTTCTAATCTAATAAGGAGTTTCTTATTAAAAAGGAGTTTTCTTATGAAATGAAAATGAAGTTCATTATGAATTCGCGACTCTAAATAATACGATCCAACAAACAGGGATTCATAGTAAAAATGCGATAGATATAGAAATTATTTTATTCCATTTCCATATTTGATATTTCTTTTTATTTTGATATTCTTTTTTTCATTATTGTCTATCTTAATTAATACGTAAGATAGCCAGATAAAATTCTTTTTATTTCCCCAAATTCGAATTCCTCGGAAAGAGAAATTCACTTTTTTATTTTATCCTGTTGGTAGAGGTTCATAATACCTAATCATGAATAGGGGTAAGATAAAAAATAGATCTGGATCCGGAAGAAAAAAAATTATCCGAAACTTCTGACTCTTACTAGAAAGTGTAACTTATATCACCAAAGAACATTTTTCTTAGTTTTTTTTATTACGATGAACTAAATACTTGTTCGCTACAAATAAAATAACTGAATCTAGTGCTATACTTTAATTTTTGGAATTTTGATTCAAGGGAAAGAAACCGTGGAGCTGAAATAACTCACTTAGAACACCTTTTAAAGGATTACGTGGTACGATTGGGTCGAATAAGCCTTTATGGAATAAATACTCAGCCGCTTGTGAACCATCGGGTACTGTCTTATTCAATGTTTGTTCAATTACTCTTTTACCCGCAAATGCAATGTACGCATTAGGTTCAGCAATAATGATATCTCCCAACATACCAAAACTGGCTGTTACTCCACCGGTTGTAGGAGATGTAAGGACTGATACATAGAATAACTTTTTAGTGGATTGGTAATCATATGAAGCAGAAGATATTTTAGCCATTTGCATCAAGCTCAAACTTCCTTCTTGCATGCGTGCTCCTCCAGAAGCACACACAATAATGACAGGTAGAGATCGATTAGTAGCATACTCAATCAAACGAGTGATTTTCTCACCTACTACAGATCCCATACTACCTCCCATAAATTGAAAATCCATAACCCCAATTGCTACGGGAATACCGTTTAGTTGACCTATGCCTGTTTGAACAGCTTCAGTTAAACCTGTCTTTCTTTGATAAGAATCGATACGATCTTTATAAGATTCGTCTTCTGAATGAAATTGAATGGGGTCCATAGAAACCATATCTTCATCCATAGGATCCCAAGTGCCCGAATCAATCGAAAGTTCGATTCTATCTGAACTACTCATTTTCAAATGATATCCACACTGTTCACAAATATTCATTTTTGACCTAAGAAGTTTTTTATAATTTAATCCATAACAATTTTCGCATTGAACCCATAAATGTCTGTAGTTTTTATTTATATCGAAATCATTAGATCTTCCTCTTATATTGAAATCACTGCCATTAGTACGAGTTCGAATACTAAAACTTCCACTTTCACTACCACTTACATTTTCAGTACAAATGAAACTATAAATGTAACTGTCACTGTAATTGTCAGTACCACCTGAAATGGAACTATTAATACTGACTTCAAAACGAAGATAACTATTAATGCAACTATTAATGTGATTAGTCCAACTAGATTGAGTATCATACATGTAATGATAATAGTAGTGATTGTTTCTCTTAGACCCCCTATTCAAAAAACTAGAAAAAAAACCTTCTAATTCACTCAGAAAAGAACTATCATTGTCAATCTCAAAACTATGATTTTCAATATCAAAATATACGGAATAACTGTCACCATTACTATCCCTAACTAAAAAAGTGTCATCAGAGATCAAACTCAAAATATCCCTGATACCAAATAAATAATCAACATTACTGAAACTATAACTAACACTATCACTCCAATTTTTCTCCGTATCATTTAGAAGGGGTTCATCACTTCCACTGGTATGGCCAATAGCATCAAGACTTTCCATTGATTTACTTAAACCATACCTATGTTCTAACTTCTCGTTAGACAACATCGAATTGAACCACCATTTTTCCATAGAATCTTCCTGCCCCCTATTTGATGAAAATACAATAGATGAATAGTCATTCGATGAATAATTAGTTTACTATTTTATTTCCTATCAGAATTAAGCATATGAGGATTAGGATTGTTAACTAATAATAAGTGAGTATTGAAAGAAAGATTCTTTTTTTTTTCAATTAAAATACAAATTCTCATCGAAAAGAGAAATAGTTTATAAATAAAGAATTCGTTCTCGTATAACCTTGTATCGTGTATAAATCAAATAATAAGTTTATATTGCACCATGGAACGAAAAAGACAATATACAGGATGAGTAGATTGGATAGAGGGAGCCCTTCCCTTAGCTTAATCTAAGGCCTGAAACTACGAGATATAAAATGATCCACTAATCCTAAGGATCCATAGGATTAATTATGGATTGGATCCAAAAAAAAA